ATCATATAGATGAGGATAAACTGGTGACCTCGGATATTAATGAAATCTATAGAAGAATTATCTATCGGAATAATACTCTTACAGATCTATTAACAACAAGTATAGCTACGCCAGAAGAATTAATAATATCTCAGGAAAAATTGCTACAAGAAGCAGTGGATGCACTTCTTGATAATGGAATCTGCGGACAACCAATGAGGGATGATCATAATAGAGTTTACAAGTCGCTTTCAGATGTAATTGAAGGCAAAGAAGGAAGAGTTCGCGAGACTCTGCTTGGTAAACGCGTCGATTATTCAGGGCGGTCAGTGATTGTCGTGGGCCCTTCACTTTCATTACATCGATGTGGATTGCCTCGCGAAATAGCAATAGAACTTTTCCAGGCATTTGTAATTCGTGACCTAATTAGAAAACATCTTGCTTCGAACATCGGAGTTGCTAAGAGTCAAATTCGTAAAAAAAAACCAATTGTATGGGAAATACTTCAAGAAATTCTGGATGACCATCCTGTATTGCTGAATAGAGCGCCTACTCTGCATAGATTAGGCATACAGGCATTCCTCCCCATTTTAGTAGAAGGGCGCGCTATTTGTTTACACCCATTAGTTTGTAAGGGCTTCAATGCGGACTTTGACGGGGATCAAATGGCTGTTCATGTGCCTTTATCTTTGGAGGCTCAAGCAGAGGCACGTTTACTTATGTTTTCTCATATGAATCTTTTGTCTCCAACTATTGGAGATCCCATTTCTGCACCAACTCAAGATATGCTTAGTGGACTCTATGTCTTAACGAGTGGAAATCGTCGGGGTATTTGTGTAAATAGGTATAATCCGTGTAATGGTAGAAACTATCAAAATGAAGATAATAACTATAAGTATACAAAAAAAAAAGAACCGTTTTTTTGTAACGCCTATGATGCAATTGGAGCTTTTCGGCAAAAACGAATCAATTTAGGTAGTCCTTTGTGGCTGCGGTGGCGACTAGATCAACGCGTTATTGCTGCAAGAGAAACTCCCATTGAAATTCACTATGAATCTTTGGGGACCTATTATGAGATTTATGGACACTATCTAATAGTAAGAAGTATAAAAAAAGAAATTCTTTATATATATATTCGAACCACTCTTGGGCATATTTCTCTTTATCGAGAAATAGAAGAAGCCATACAGGGGTTTTGGCAGGGCTGTTGTAATTCTATGCTACCAGCGGGAATTCGAGTCTCGCCGGGTTAACTAGGACTATAAAATTGCGGAATTTCTACGTGAATCAAGATCTAGAAAAGGAAGTTGTCCAATCACTGACTCAAACCCATTGTCAAATTCTACTCAGCGCAATATGGAGGTACTGATGGCAGAACGGCCCACTCAGGTCTTTCACAATAAAGTGATAGACGGAACTGCCATGAAACGACTTATTAGTCGATTTATTGATCACTATGGAATAGGATATACATCACATATCCTGGATCAAGTAAAGACTCTGGGTTTCCGACAAGCTACCGCCGCATCCATTTCATTAGGAATTGATGATCTTTTAACAATACCTTCTAAAAGATGGCTAGTTCAAGACGCTGAACAACAAAGTTTTATTTTGGAAAAACACCATCATTATGGGAATGTACACGCGGTAGAAAAATTACGTCAATCGATCGAGATCTGGTATGCCACAAGTGAATATTTGCGACAAGAAATGAATCCTAATTTTCGGATGACCGATCCTTTTAATCCAGTCCATATAATGTCTTTTTCGGGAGCCAGAGGAAATGCATCTCAGGTACATCAATTAGTAGGTATGAGAGGATTAATGTCGGATCCCCAAGGTCAAATGATTGATTTACCCATTCAAAGCAATTTACGCGAAGGACTCTCTTTAACAGAATATATTATTTCTTGCTACGGAGCCCGTAAAGGAGTTGTGGATACCGCTATCCGAACATCAGATGCAGGATACCTCACGCGCAGACTTGTTGAAGTAGTTCAACACATTGTTGTACGTCGAACAGATTGTGGCACCGTCCGAGGTATTTCTGTAAGTCCTCGAAATGGAATGATGACCGACAGGATTTTTATCCAAACATTAATTGGGCGTGTATTAGCGGATCATATATATATAGGTTCGCGATGCATTGCTACTAGAAATCAAGATATTGGGGTTGGACTTGTTAATAGATTCATAACTTTTAGAGCACAACCAATCTCTATTCGAACCCCCTTTACTTGTAGGAGTACATCTTGGATTTGTCAACTATGCTATGGCCGAAGCCCAGCTCACGACGACCTGGTTGAATTGGGAGAAGCTGTAGGTATTATTGCAGGTCAATCTATTGGAGAACCAGGTACTCAATTAACATTAAGAACTTTTCATACCGGCGGAGTATTCACAGGGGGTACTGCAGAACATGTCCGAGCCCCTTCTAATGGAAAAATAAAATTCAATGAGGATTTGGTTCATCCGACACGTACACGTCATGGACATCCTGCTTTTCTATGTTCTAGAGACTTGTATGTAACTATTGAAAGTGAAGATATTATACACAATGTGTGTATTCCGCCCAAAAGTTTTCTTTTAGTTCAAAACGATCAATATGTAGAATCAGAACAAGTCATTGCTGAGATTCGCGCGAGAACATCCACTTTGAATTTGAAAGAGAAGGTTCGAAAACATATTTATTCTGACTCAGAAGGCGAAATGCACTGGAATACCGATGTGTACCATGCACCTGAATTTACATATGGTAATATTCATCTCTTACCAAAAACAAGTCATTTATGGATATTATTAGGGGAGCCCTGGAGATCCAGTCCAGGCCCCTGTTCGATCCACAAGGATCAAGATCAAATGAACGCTTATTCTCTTTCTGTTAAGCGAAGATATATTTCTAACCCCTCAGTAACTAATAATCAAGTGAGACACAAATTTTTTAGTTCGTATTTTTCTGGTAAAAATCAAAAAGGAGATAGGATTCCTGATTATTTAGAACTTAATCGAATGACATGTACCGGTCGTTGTAATCTCAGAAATCCGGCCGTTCTCGAGGGGAATTCGGATTTATTGGCAAAGAGGCGAAGAAATAGAGTCATCATCCCACTCGAATCGATTCAAGAGGGCGAGAACCAATTAATACCTTCTTCAGGTATCTCAATTGAAATCCCCCGAAATGGTATTCTCCGTAGAAATAGTATTCTTGCTTATTTGGACGATCCTCGATATATAAGAAAGAGCTCGGGACTTACTAAATATGAGACTAGAGAACTGAATTCAATCGTTAATGAAGAGGAGTTGATTGAGTATCGAGGAGTCAAGGTATTTTGGCCAAAATACCAAAAGGAAGTAAATCCGTTTTTTTTTATTCCCGTGGAAGTCCACATTTTGGCCGAATCTTGTTCCATAATGGTACGGCACAATAGTATTATTGGGATAGATACACAAATCACTTTAAATAGAAGAAGTCGGGTAGGTGGATTGGTCCGAGTGAAGAAAAAAGCAGAAAAAATTAAACTAATAATCTTTTCTGGAGATATCCATTTTCCTGGAAAGACAAACAAGGCATTCCGATTGATACCACCAGGAGGGGGAAAACAAAATTCCAAAGAATACAAAAAATTGAAAAATTGGCTCTATATCCAACGAATGAAACTTTCCAGGTATGAAAAAAAATATTTTGTTTTGGTTCAACCTGTAGTCCCATATAAAAAAACGGATGGTATAAATTTAGGAAGACTTTTCCCACCGGATCTCTTGCAAGAAAGTGATAATCTACAACTTCGAGTTGTCAACTATATCCTTTATTACGACCCAATTCTTGAAATTTGGGACACAAGTATTCAATTAGTTCGGACTTGTTTAGTGTTGAATTGGGACCAAGACAAAAAGATCGAAAAGGCCTGTGCTTCCTTTGTTGAAATAAGGACAAATGGTTTAATTAGAGATTTTCTAAGAATCGACTTAGCGAAGTCACCTATTTTGTATACCGGAAAAAGAAATGATCTGTCGGGTTCAGGATTAATCTCTGAGAATGGATCAGATCGCGCTAATGTCAATCCGTTTTCTTCCATTTATTCCTATTCCAAGGCAAGGATTCAAGAATCCCTTAATCCAAATCAAGGAACTATTCATACGTTATTGAATCGAAATAAGGAATCTCAATCTTTGATAATTTTGTCATCATCCAATTGTTCTCGAACAGGCCCATTCAACGATGTAAAATCTCCCAATGTGATAAAAGAATCAATCAAAGAGGACCCCCTAATTCCAATTAGGAATCCGTTGGGCCCCTTAGGAACAGGCTTTCCAATTTATAATTTTGATTTCTTTTCCGATTTAATAACCCATAATCAAATCTTGGTAACTAACTATTTGCAACTTGACAATTTAAAACAGATTTTTCAAATACTTAAATATTATTTACTGGATGAAAAAGGTAAAATTTATAATCCCTATTCCTGCAGTAACATCATTTTGAATCCATTCAATTTGAATTGGTATTTTCTGCATTACAATTGTTGTGAAGAGACATCTACAATCGTTAGTCTTGGGCAGTTTCTTTGTGAAAATGTATGTATAGCCAAAAAAGGACCGCATTTAAAATCGGGTCAAGTTCTAATTCTTCAAGTTGACTCTGTGGTAATACGATCAGCTAAGCCTTATTTGGCTACTCCAGGAGCAACTGTTCATGGACATTATGGGGAAATCCTTTACGAAGGAGATACATTAGTTACATTTATATATGAAAAATCAAGATCTGGTGATATAACGCAAGGTCTTCCAAAAGTGGAACAGGTGTTAGAAGTGCGTTCGATTGATTCAATATCGATGAATCTCGAAAAGAGGATTGAGACTTGGAACAAATGTATAACAAGAATTCTTGGAATTCCTTGGGCATTCCTGATTGGTGCTGAGCTAACTATAGTGCAAAGTCGTATCTCTTTGGTTAATAAGGTTCAAAAGGTTTATCGATCCCAAGGGGTGCAGATACATAATAGGCATATAGAAATTATTGT